AAAGACTTAGTCCTAACCTTACTGTTGGTTGTTGCTAAATATATACATGCAAGTATCCGCGTTCCAGTGCAAATGCCCCGGGCACCCTGATTCAGGTCGACGGGAGCGGGCATCAGGCACACCATAACTGTAGCCCAAGACGCCTAGCAATTGCCACACCCCCACGGGTATTCAGCAGTAATTAATATTAAGCAATGAGTGAAAACTTGACTTAGTTATAGCAACTTAGGGTCGGTAAATCCTGTGCCAGCCACCGCGGTCATACAGGAGACCCAAACTAACTTTATAACGGCGTAAAGAGTGGTCACATGCTATCCTAGTAACTAAGATTAAAAAGCAACTGAGCTGTCATAAGCCCAAGATGCCTATAAGGCCTCTATTCAAAGAAGATCTTAGACAAACGATTGATTGAACTCCACGAAAGCCAGGGCCCAAACTGGGATTAGATACCCCACTATGCCTGGCCCTAAATCTTGATGCTCGATCTTACCGGAGCATCCGCCCGAGAACTACGAGCACAAACGCTTAAAACTCTAAGGACTTGGCGGTGCCCCAAACCCACCTAGAGGAGCCTGTTCTGTAATCGATGATCCACGATGCACCTAACCATTCCTTGCCAGAACAGCCTATATACCGCCGTCGCCAGTTCACCCGGCATGAAGGCCCAACAGTGAGCGCAATAGCCCAGTTACGCTAATAAGACAGGTCAAGGTATAGCCTATGGAATGGGAGCAATGGGCTACATTTTCTACGCTAGAACATACGGCAAAGGGGACTGAAACGACCCCTAGAAGGAGGATTTAGCAGTAAAAAGGGAGAATCGAGCCCTTTTTAAGACGGCTCTGGGACACGTACATACCGCCCGTCACCCTCCTCAAAAGCGACCAATCACCTAATAACTAATACGCTACTCAGCTAAAGAGGAGGTAAGTCGTAACAAGGTAAGTGTACCGGAAGGTGCACTTAGACCACCAAGACGTAGCCTTAAACAAAGCACTCAGCTTACACCTGAGAGATGTCTGCTCAAACCAGATCGTCTTGATGCCAAATTCTAGCCCAATATACCTGACCTGGAATAACAAAGCTACTACCCAAACTATAACTAAAGCATTTACTAGTCTTAGTATAGGCGATAGAAAAGACACCATTGGAGCGATAGAGATTACGTACCGTAAGGGAAAGATGAAATAGCAGTGAAAAAAGTAAGCTAAAAACAGCAAAGATCAGCCCTTGTACCTTTTGCATCATGGTCTAGCAAGAAAAACCAAGCAAAATGAATTTAAGTTTGCCATCCCGAAACCCAAGCGAGCTACTTGCGAGCAGCTAATTTGAGCGAACCCGTCTCTGTTGCAAAAGAGTGGGACGACTTGCTAGTAGAGGTGAAAAGCCAACCGAGCTGGGTGATAGCTGGTTGCCTGTGAAACGAATCTAAGTTCACTCTTAATTCTTCTCTAAGGAAAACTCATAGAACCCCAACGAAGCGAATTAAGGGCAATTTAAAGGAGGTACAGCTCCTTTAAAAAAGAATACAATCTCCACGAGCGGATAAACAACCATAATCAAAGCTTATTGTGGGCCCTCAAGCAGCCATCAACAAAGAGTGCGTTAAAGCTCTAAACACCAAAAATCCAAAAACATAGTGACTCCCTCACCACTAACAGGCTAACCTATCAACATATAGGAGAATTAATGCTAGAATGAGTAACCAGGGTACTTCCCTCTTCGACGCAAGTTTACATCAGTACATTATTAACAAACCCCCATATACGACAAATCAAACAAGCATAGTATTAATCATCTTGTTGACCCGACAGAGGAGCGTCCATTAAGAAAGATTAAAACCTGTAAAAGGAACTAGGCAAACCCGTCAAGGCCCGACTGTTTACCAAAAACATAGCCTTCAGCAAACTAGTAAACAAGTATTGAAGGTGATGCCTGCCCAGTGACCCAGTGTTTAACGGCCGCGGTATCCTAACCGTGCAAAGGTAGCGCAATCAATTGTCCCATAAATCGGGACTTGTATGAATGGCTAAACGAGGTCTTAACTGTCTCTTACAGGAAATCGGTGAAATTGATCTCCCTGTGCAAAAGCAGGGATAAACCCATAAGACGAGAAGACCCTGTGGAACTTCAAAAACAGCGGCCACCCCAAAATACCTTTCCCCCCACTTCGGGCCCACTAACTCACGGGCGACTGGCTCGCATTTTTTCGGTTGGGGCGACCTTGGAGCAAAACAAAACCTCCAAATACTAGACCACATATCTAGACCAAGAGCTACAACTCGACGTGCAAATAGCACCCAGACCCAATACAATTGATCAATGGACCAAGCTACCCCAGGGATAACAGCGCAATCTCCTCCAAGAGCCCATATCGACGGGGAGGTTTACGACCTCGATGTTGGATCAGGACATCCTAGTGGTGCAGCAGCTACTAAGGGTTCGTTTGTTCAACGATTAACAGTCCTACGTGATCTGAGTTCAGACCGGAGCAATCCAGGTCGGTTTCTATCTATGATGAACTCTTCCCAGTACGAAAGGATAGGAAAAGTAAGGCCAATACTACAGGCAAGCCTTCGCTTTAAGTGGTGAAATCAACTAAACCACAAAAGGCTACCAGACACCTACCCAAATCCTAGAAAAGGACCAGCTAGCGTGGCAGAGCTTGGCAAATGCAAAAGGCTTAAGTCCTTTAAATCAGAGGTTCAAATCCTCTCCCTAGCTTCCCTCCTCCATCATATGAACCACTACCCATTATTAATTAACCTCATCATAGCCCTATCCTATGCCATTCCGATTCTAATCGCAGTGGCCTTTCTAACACTAGTAGAGCGCAAAATCTTAAGCTACATACAAGGCCGAAAAGGGCCAAACATTGTAGGCCCCTTCGGCCTGCTACAACCCCTGGCAGACGGAGTGAAGCTCTTTATCAAGGAACCAATTCGCCCGTCCACATCCTCTCCAGTCATATTCATCGCCACCCCCATACTAGCCCTCCTCTTAGCAATCTCGATCTGAATGCCACTCCCAATCCCATTTTCCCTGACAGACCTCAACCTGGGCCTACTTTTTATACTCGCCATATCAAGCCTAGCAGTATACTCTATCCTATGATCAGGGTGGGCCTCAAACTCAAAGTACGCCTTAATTGGAGCATTACGAGCAGTCGCCCAAACCATCTCCTATGAAGTCACACTAGCAATCATTCTATTATCAATCATCCTACTCAGCGGCAGCTATACCTTAAGCACCCTCGCAACCACCCAAGAACCCCTTTACCTCATTTTCTCCTGCTGGCCCCTAGCCATAATGTGATACGTCTCCACATTAGCCGAAACCAACCGAGCTCCATTCGACCTAACAGAAGGCGAATCAGAACTAGTCTCCGGATTCAACGTTGAATACGCAGCAGGCCCTTTCGCCCTCTTCTTTTTAGCCGAATACGCTAACATCATACTTATGAACATGATAACAGCTATTCTATTCTTCAACCCTAGTCTACTTAACCCACCCCAAGAACTATTCCCCATCGTACTGGCAACAAAAGTACTACTACTATCAGCAGGATTCTTATGGGTTCGAGCCTCCTACCCACGATTCCGATACGACCAACTAATGCACCTCTTATGAAAAAACTTCCTTCCTCTCACACTAGCCCTATGCCTATGACACACCAGCATACCAATCTGCTACGCAGGACTGCCCCCTTACCTAAGACTAACCCGGAAATGTGCCTGAACTTAAGGGTCACTATGATAAAGTGAACATAGAGGTATACTAGCCCTCTCATTTCCTATAACCATTAGAAAAGCAGGAATTGAACCCGCACTAGAGAGATCAAAACCCTCCATACTCCCATTTATATTATTTTCTAGCAGGGTCAGCTAAACAAGCTATCGGGCCCATACCCCGAAAATGATGGTTCAACCCCTTCCCCCGCTAATGAATCCCCAAGCCAAACTAATTTTCATCATAAGCCTGTTGCTAGGAACAACCATTACCATCACAAGCAATCACTGAATTATAGCCTGAGCTGGACTCGAAATTAACACCCTATCCATTCTACCACTAATCTCAAAATCCCACCATCCGCGAGCCATTGAAGCCGCAACTAAGTACTTTATGACTCAAGCAACCGCCTCAGCCCTAATCCTATTCTCCAGCATGACTAACGCCTGACACACCGGACAATGAGACATTACCCAAATAACACACACTACTTCATGTTTAATCCTAACCTCAGCCATTGCCATAAAACTAGGAATGGTGCCATTCCACTTCTGATTTCCCGAAGTTCTTCAAGGGGCCCCCATTACCACCGGTCTCATCTTATCCACTGTCATAAAACTCCCTCCTATCACACTCCTGTACATGACTTCACATTCACTAAACCCAACGTTACTAACCCTAATAGCCATCATATCCACAGCCTTAGGAGGATGAATAGGACTCAATCAAACACAAATCCGAAAAATCCTAGCATTCTCCTCCATTTCACACCTAGGATGAATGGCCATCATCATCACATTCAGCCCAAAACTCACTATACTAAACTTCTACCTATACGTCCTAATAACCTCAGCTATTTTTCTCACCATAAACACAATCAAAGTACTAAAACTATCAACTCTGATTACCACATGAACAAAAGCACCCTCACTGAATACAATGCTACTGCTGACCCTACTTTCACTAGCAGGCCTACCTCCCCTAACAGGCTTCCTACCCAAATGACTTATTATCCAAGAGCTGACTAAACAAAATATAGCTCCAACAGCAATTATAATCTCACTACTATCCCTACTCGGACTATTCTTCTACCTACGCCTCGCATACTGTGCAACCATCACACTCCCCCCACATACCACAAACCACATGAAACAGTGACACACCCACAAACCAACCAACACCCTAATTGCCATCTTAATTGTCATGTCCACCATACTCCTTCCAATATCCCCTATAATCCCCGCCATTTTATAAGAAACTTAGGATTATTTAAAACCGAAGGCCTTCAAAGCCTTAAAAAAGAGTTAAACTCTCTTAGTTTCTGATAAGACCCGCAGGACACTACCCCGCATCTTCTGAATGCAACCCAGACACTTTAATTAAGCTAGGGCCTTACTAACCTCCTAGACAGATGGGCTTCGATCCCACAACTCTATAGTTAACAGCTATATGCCCAAACCAACAGGCCTCTGCCTAAGACCCTGGCACGCATCAACGCGCATCAATGAGCTTGCAACTCACCATGAATTTCACCACAGGGCCGATAAGAAGAGGAATTGAACCTCTGTAAAAAGGACTACAGCCTAACGCTTATACACTCAGCCATCTTACCTATGACATTCATTAATCGATGACTATTCTCAACCAACCACAAAGACATCGGTACCCTATACCTGATCTTCGGCGCATGAGCCGGCATGGTAGGTACCTCCCTCAGTCTCCTAATCCGAGCAGAACTGGGCCAACCTGGTGCTCTACTTGGAGACGACCAAATCTATAATGTGGTAGTTACAGCCCACGCTTTCGTAATGATCTTCTTCATAGTTATACCAATCATGATTGGAGGGTTCGGAAACTGACTAGTCCCACTAATAATTGGTGCCCCAGACATAGCATTCCCACGAATAAACAACATAAGCTTCTGATTACTTCCACCATCATTCCTCCTTCTCCTAGCCTCATCCACAGTAGAAGCAGGAGTGGGTACCGGATGAACCGTATACCCACCCCTGGCTGGAAACCTAGCCCACGCTGGAGCATCCGTAGATCTAGCCATCTTCTCCCTCCATCTAGCAGGAATCTCCTCAATCCTAGGCGCAATCAACTTTATCACTACAGCAATCAACATAAAACCTCCTGCCCTGTCACAATATCAAACACCACTATTCGTCTGATCCGTACTGATCACCGCAGTTCTTCTTCTTCTCTCACTACCTGTGCTAGCCGCTGGCATCACAATACTACTCACAGATCGCAACCTAAACACTACCTTTTTCGACCCAGCTGGAGGAGGAGACCCGGTACTTTACCAACACCTGTTCTGATTCTTCGGACACCCAGAAGTTTACATTTTAATCCTACCAGGATTTGGAATTATCTCACACGTCGTGACCTACTACTCAGGCAAAAAAGAACCATTCGGATACATGGGCATAGTCTGAGCTATACTCTCTATCGGATTCCTAGGATTCATCGTATGAGCTCACCACATATTCACCGTCGGAATAGACGTAGATACCCGAGCCTACTTCACATCAGCCACTATAATCATTGCCATTCCAACCGGCATTAAAGTATTCAGCTGACTAGCCACCCTACACGGCGGAACCATCAAATGAGACCCCCCTATACTATGAGCACTGGGATTCATCTTCCTATTCACTATCGGCGGACTGACCGGAATTGTCTTAGCAAACTCCTCCCTAGATATCGCCCTACACGACACCTACTACGTAGTAGCTCACTTCCACTACGTCCTATCCATAGGGGCGGTATTCGCAATCCTAGCAGGATTCACACACTGATTCCCTCTATTTACAGGGTACACACTTCACCACACATGAGCTAAAATTCACTTTGGGGTAATATTTGTAGGCGTTAACCTCACCTTCTTCCCTCAACACTTCCTAGGACTAGCAGGCATGCCACGCCGATACTCAGACTACCCAGACGCTTATACTCTATGAAACACTATCTCTTCAGTAGGGTCATTAATCTCCATGACAGCCGTAATCATGCTAATCTTTATCATCTGAGAAGCATTCGCATCCAAACGCAAAGCCTTCCAACCAGAGCTAACAAGCACCAACATTGAATGAATCTACGGCTGCCCTCCCCCATTCCACACCTTTGAAGAACCAGCCTTTGTGCAAGTACGAACACAAGAAAGGAAGGAATCGAACCCCCATATGTTGGTTTCAAGCCAACCGCATATAAACCACTTATGCTTCTTTCTCGCAAGGAGTGTTAGTAAAACAATTACATAGCCTTGTCAAGGCTATATTACAGGTGAAACCCCTGTACACCCCAAGACTCAAACATGGCCAACCACATACAATTTAGCTTTCAAGACGCCTCATCCCCTATTATAGAAGAACTAACACAATTCCACGACCACGCCTTAATAGTCGCCCTAGCCATTTGCAGCTTAGTCCTCTACCTGCTAACCCTGATACTTACAGGAAAACTAACAGCCAACACAGTCGACGCACAGGCAATCGAATTAGTCTGAACAATCTTACCAGCCATAGTCCTGATCGCACTCGCTCTACCATCACTACGAATCCTGTACCTGATAGACGAAGTCAATCAACCGGACTTAACCCTAAAAGCCATCGGCCACCAATGATACTGAAGCTATGAATACACTGACTTTAAAAACCTCACATTCGACTCCTACATAACACCTACGACAGACCTGCCAATGGGACACTTCCGATTACTAGAAGTAGACCACCGCGTAATTGTGCCCACAGAATCCACCGTCCGAGTCATCGTGACAGCTAACGACGTGCTTCACTCATGAGCTGTCCCAAGCCTAGGTGTAAAAACCGATGCAATCCCAGGACGCCTAAATCAAACCTCATTCGTAGCCTCACGACCAGGGGTTTACTACGGCCAATGCTCAGAAATCTGCGGAGCAAACCACAGCTTCATACCAATCGTAGTAGAAGCAACTCCCCTGGCCAACTTTGAGAACTGATCTTCCACAATATCATCCTAATCATTAAGAAGCTATGAAACAGCGCTAGCCTTTTAAGCTAGAGAAAGAGGGAGCACACCCCCTCCTTAATGACATGCCACAACTAAACCCCACCCCCTGATTTTTTATCATGCTCATTTCCTGACTGACATTCTCCCTGATCATCCAAGCTAAAATCATAACATTCTTATCAACAAATCCCCCATCCAACAAAACACCAACACCCCCAACCACAACCCCTTGAACCTGACCATGAACCTAAGCTTCTTCGATCAATTCTCAAGCCCCTCCTTCCTAGGAATCCCCCTAATTTTAATCTCAATAACATTCCCAGCCCTACTTTTACCATCACTGAACAATCGATGAATTACTAACCGACTATCAACTCTCCAACTGTGACTAACCAACCTAATTACAAAGCAACTGATAACCCCACTAAACAATAAAGGACACAAATGGGCCCTAATCTTAACCTCTCTAATAATTTTCCTTTTACTAATCAACCTACTAGGCCTTCTCCCATACACTTTCACCCCAACCACCCAACTATCAATAAATCTGGCCCTAGCCTTCCCCCTATGACTAGCCACTCTACTCACTGGTCTACGGAACCAACCATCAATCTCCCTAGGCCATCTCCTACCAGAAGGCACCCCAACACCACTAATCCCGGCCCTTATCCTAATCGAAACAACAAGCCTCCTCATCCGACCCCTAGCACTAGGAGTACGGTTAACAGCAAACCTAACAGCAGGACATCTTCTCATCCAACTAATTTCTACAGCCACAGTAACTCTATTCTCAACAATACCAATAGTCTCCCTATTAACCCTCATAGTCCTATTCCTACTAACTATCCTAGAAGTAGCAGTAGCCATAATCCAAGCCTACGTTTTCGTACTGCTACTAAGCCTATACCTACAAGAAAACATCTAGTTCTCAATGGCTCACCAAGCACACTCATACCATATAGTCGACCCAAGCCCATGACCTATCTTAGGAGCAGCTGCCGCCCTCCTAACTACCTCAGGCCTAACCATATGATTCCATTACAATACACCATATCTCCTAATTATAGGACTACTCTCCACCCTCCTAGTAATATTCCAATGATGACGAGACATTGTACGAGAAAGCACATTCCAAGGCCACCACACCCCAACAGTCCAAAAAGGCCTACGCTATGGAATAGTACTATTCATCACTTCCGAAGCCTTCTTCTTCCTGGGCTTTTTCTGAGCTTTCTTCCACTCAAGCCTAGCTCCAACCCCAGAACTAGGAGGACAATGACCTCCCGTTGGAATCAAACCCCTAGACCCAATAGACGTACCCCTACTAAACACCGCCATCTTACTCGCCTCAGGAGTTACCGTTACATGGGCCCATCACAGCATCACAGAAGCCCGACGAAAACAAGCAATTCACGCCCTAATCCTGACAGTCCTCCTAGGATTCTACTTCACCGCCCTACAAGGCATAGAATACTACGAAGCACCCTTCTCCATTGCAGATGGAGTATACGGATCCACATTCTTTGTCGCCACTGGATTCCACGGCTTACACGTAATCATCGGATCAACATTCCTACTAGTTTGCCTATTACGTCTAATCAAATACCATTTTACGTCAAACCACCACTTCGGCTTCGAGGCAGCAGCCTGATACTGACACTTCGTAGACGTTGTATGACTATTCCTATACATCTCTATCTACTGATGAGGTTCTTGCTCTTCTAGTATACTAAATACAATCGACTTCCAATCCTTAGAATCTGGTTTAAGCCCAGAGAAGAGTAATTAACATAATCACATTTATAATCACACTATCTTTAACCCTAAGCATCATCCTAACTGCACTAAACTTCTGACTAGCCCAAATGACCCCAGACTCAGAAAAACTCTCTCCATATGAGTGCGGCTTCGACCCCCTAGGCTCTGCCCGACTACCATTCTCCATTCGATTCTTCATAGTAGCAATCCTATTCCTACTATTCGACCTAGAAATCGCCCTTCTTCTACCCTTACCCTGAGCAACCCAACTTCAATCCCCTACAAACACACTAATCTGAACCTCCACTCTAATTCTACTACTCACCATCGGACTAGTATACGAATGAGCTCAAGGAGGCCTGGAATGGGCAGAATAAACAGAAAGTTAGTCTAATAAAGACAGTTGATTTCGGCTCAACAGATTATAGCTCAAACCCTATAACTTTCTTCATGACTGCCCTTAACCTGAGCTTCTACTCAGCCTTCACCCTAAGCGGCCTAGGCCTAGCCTTCCATCGCACACACCTAATCTCAGCTCTACTATGCCTGGAGAGCATGATACTATCAATATATGTTGCCCTATCAATATGACCCATCCAAATACAAGCAGCATCCCCCACCCTACTTCCTATCTTTATACTGACCTTCTCTGCCTGTGAAGCGGGCACCGGACTAGCCCTACTCGTCGCCTCTACACGAACCCACGGCTCCGACCACTTACATAACTTCAACCTACTACAATGCTAAAAATCCTAATACCAACCTTAGCACTCATCCCTCTAGCGCTCCTTTCTCCATACAAATTCCTATGGACCAACACCACCACATACAGCCTACTAATTGCCACCATCAGCCTCCAATGACTGACCCCAACATACTACCCAAACAAGCACTTAACCTCCTGAACATCAATCGACCAAATCTCTGCCCCCCTACTAGTCCTATCATGCTGACTTCTCCCCCTAATACTGATAGCAAGCCAAAACCACCTAGAACAAGAACCCATAATCCGCAAACGAATCTTTATCACAACAGTGATCGCAGTACAGCCATTCATTCTCCTAGCCTTCTCAGCCTCAGAACTGATACTATTCTACATTGCATTCGAAGCCACCCTAATTCCAACTCTAGTACTTATCACCCGATGAGGAAACCAACCTGAACGGCTAAGCGCCGGAATCTACCTATTATTCTATACGCTCGCCAGTTCACTCCCCTTACTCATCGCCATCCTACACCTGCACAACCAAATAGGCACCCTATACTTCCCAATGCTCAAACTCTCACACCCAACAATATCCTCCTCTTGAACAGAAATAATATCGACCCTAGCCCTTTTAGTAGCCTTCATAGTAAAAGCCCCTTTATATGGCCTACACCTATGACTCCCTAAAGCCCACGTAGAGGCTCCAATTGCAGGATCCATACTACTCGCCGCCCTACTACTAAAACTAGGAGGATATGGAATCATACGAATGACCATCTTCATAGACCTCTCATCCAATAACCTACATTACCCTTTCATTACGCTAGCACTATGAGGAGCCCTAATAACCAGCGCAATCTGCTTACGCCAAATCGACCTAAAATCCCTTATCGCCTACTCATCGGTCAGCCACATAGGACTTGTTGTCGCCGCAACCATAATCCAAACCCAATGATCATATTCAGGAGCAATAATCCTAATAATTTCACATGGACTAACCTCCTCTATACTGTTCTGTTTAGCCAACACCAACTACGAACGCACTCACAGCCGAATCCTACTACTGACACGAGGTATACAACCCCTTTTACCTCTCATAGCCACCTGATGACTCCTAGCAAACCTAACAAACATAGCACTACCGCCAACAACAAACCTTATAGCAGAACTAACAATCGTAGTAGCCCTATTCAATTGATCCTCATTAACAATTGTACTAACAGGCACAGCAATCCTACTAACAGCCTCATACACCCTGTACATACTGATTATAACACAACGAGGCACCATTCCATCCCACATCACATCGATCCAAAACTCCTCCACACGAGAGCACCTACTCATAGCCTTACACATAATCCCAATGATCCTCCTCATCTTCAAACCTGAACTCATTTCAGGCACCCCTATATGCAAGTATAGTTTAACCAAAACACTAGACTGTGATTCTAAAGATAGAAGTTAAATTCTTCTTACCTGCCGAGGGGGAGGTTCAACCAACAAGAACTGCTAACTCTTGCATCTGAGTCTAAAACCTCAGCCCCCTTACTTTCAAAGGATAATAGTAATCCAATGGCCTTAGGAGCCACTCATCCCGGTGCAAATCCAGGTGAAAGTAATGGACCTACCACTAGTCCTAACCACTCTAACCCTACTCACCCTAATAACACTATCCACTCCCATCATCTTACCACTTCTACTATCTAACCCCAATAACAACCCAACAACCATCACCAACACAGTAAAAGCTTCCTTCCTGATAAGCTTAATCCCCATGTCAATTCACATCTACACAGGAACAGAAAGCCTAATTACCTCATGGGAATGAAAATTCATTATAACCTTCAAAATCCCAATCAGCCTAAAGATAGACTTCTATGCCCTAACATTTTTCCCCATTGCCCTATTCGTATCATGATCCATCCTACAATTTGCAACATGATACATGGCCTCAGACCCATACATCTCCAAGTTCTTTTCATACCTTCTACTATTCCTAATTGCCATACTAATCCTAATTGTGGCAAACAACCTATTCGTACTATTCATCGGATGGGAAGGAGTAGGGGTCATATCTTTCCTACTAATCAGCTGATGACACGGCCGAGCAGAAGCCAACACCTCTGCACTACAAGCCGTCCTATACAACCGAATCGGAGACATCGGCCTCATCCTCTGCATAGCATGACTAGCTCACACCTCAAACACTTGAGAACTGCAACAACTATACTACCCGACTCAAACCCCAACCCTCCCCCTCCTAGGACTAATCTTAGCAGCTACAGGCAAATCCGCCCAATTCGGCCTCCACCCCTGACTTCCAGCTGCTATAGAAGGCCCAACCCCAGTTTCCGCCCTACTACACTCCAGCACAATAGTCGTCGCAGGAATCTTCCTCCTAATCCGAACCCACCCAATGCTTAGCACCAATCAAACAGCTCTAACCCTGTGCTTATGCCTAGGAGCCATATCCACACTATTCGCTGCCACATGCGCTCTCACCCAAAACGATATCAAAAAAATCATTGCCTTCTCCACCTCCAGCCAACTAGGCCTGATGATGGTCACCATCGGACTTAACCTTCCACAACTAGCCTTCCTCCACATTTCAACCCACGCATTCTTCAAAGCTATACTATTCCTATGCTCAGGCTCAATCATTCACAACCTCAATGGAGAACAAGATATCCGAAAAATAGGAGGCCTACAAAAAATATTACCAACAACTACCTCCTGCCTCACCATCGGAAATCTAGCCCTAATAGGAACCCCCTTCCTTGCAGGATTCTACTCAAAAGACCAAATTATCGAAAGCCTGAACACCTCCTACCTAAACGCATGAGCCCTTCTACTAACACTACTAGCTACAACATTCACCGCAGTATACACAATTCGTATAACCGTACTAGTACAAACAGGATCTACCCGAATCCCTCCTCTAACCCCAATAAACGAAAACAACCCTGCAATCACCTCCCCATTAACCCGCCTCGCCCTAGGAAGCATCACCGCAGGATTTATCATTACCTCCTATATCCCCCCCACAAAAACCCCACCTATAACCTTACCACTTTCAATCAAAATCACAGCCCTAGTAATCACTACCCTAGGGATCGCCATCGCACTGGAAATCTCAAAAATATCCCAAACCCTCATCCTCACAAAACAAACCCGAACCTATAACTTCTCAATCTCCCTAGGATACTTCAACCCACTAGCACACCGATTCAACATAAAAAATTTCCTAACAGCAGGACAAAACATTGCCTCTCACCTCATCGACTTGTCCTGATACAAACTAATAGGACCAGAAGGACTGGCCAACCTACAAATAACAACAGCCAAAACCATAACCACTCTTCATTCAGGCCTAATCAAATCCTACTTAGGCTCATTCGCCTTATCCATCCTCATTATCCTCATATCAGCCCAAAGGAAAGACAATGGCTCCCAATCTTCGTAAAAACCACCCACTACTAAAAATCATCAACGATTCCCTAATCGACCTGCCCACCCCATCGAACATCTCAACCTGATGAAACTTCGGCTCACTACTAGGACTATGCCTAATCATACAAATCGTCACGGGCCTACTTCTAGCCACCCACTACACAGCAGACACATCACTAGCCTTTGCCTCCGTAGCCCACATATGCCGAGACGTACAATTCGGCTGACTTATTCGAAACCTTCATGCAAACGGAGCTTCCTTCTTCTTCATCTGTATCTACCTACACATTGGACGAGGATTCTACTACGGATCTTACTTAAACAAAGAAACTTGGAACATCGGAGTAGTACTGCTACTAACACTGATGGCAACAGCCTTCGTAGGCTATGTACTGCCCTGAGGACAAATATCATTTTGAGGGGCTACAGTAATCACAAACCTATTCTCCGCAATCCCCTACATCGGCCAAACACTTGTGGAATGAGCATGAGGTGGTTTCTCAGTAGACAACCCGACCCTAACCCGATTCTTTGCCCTACACTTCCTTCTTCCATTTGTCATCGCAGGACTAACCCTAGTACACCTAACCCTACTCCACGAGACAGGATCAAACAACCCACTAGGAATTCCTTCAGACTGCGACAAAATTCCATTCCACCCATACTACTCCACAAAAGATATCCTAGGGTTCATTATACTACTCATCGTACTAGCTTCCCTAGCACTATTCTCCCCAAACCTTCTAGGGGACCCAGAAAATTTCACACCAGCTAACCCCCTAGCTACCCCACCACATATCAAACCTGAATGATACTTTCTCTTCGCCTATGCCATTCTCCGATCCATCCCAAACAAACTAGGAGGAGTACTAGCTTTGGCTGCCTCCGTCCTAGTTCTATTCCTAATACCCCTACTCCACACCTCCAAATTGCGATCAATGACATTCCGACCACTATCGCAAATCCTATTCTGAACCCTAGTCGCCAATCTACTAGTCCTAACCTGAGTAGGAAGCCAACCAGTAGAACACCCCTTTATCATCATTGGACAACTAGCCTCGCTGTCCTACTTCACCATCATCCTTGTCCTATTTCCCCTTGTCTCCATCCTAGAAAACAAAATACTCAAACTCTAGACTAACTCTAATAGTTTATAAAAACATTGGTCTTGTAAGCCAAAGATTGAAGATTACACCCCTTCTTAGAGTTAACAACCCACTATAAACAGCCCACCTCATCCTTGGGGACCCCCCCCCTCCCCCCCCCGTACTGGTTTCCAGTACTTTTAGGGTATGTATGTCTTTGCATTACACTATTTACCGCATCAGACATTACACTAATGTAGGATATTCCACATACAGCCCAACCTCACAACCACCCTAACTCAAACATTTATTCCCATGAGATAATGTTCGGACCGTGTCACCACCTGCGACATCCATACTTCAGGTACCCTTGAGCCCAAATGATCCTACCTACAGCAAAGCCGCAAGCGTTCCATGAGATCGACCAATGAACTACCTATACCCAACTCCCTCGAAGTATACGAGGAACGTCCAGGACACCTTTGAACCCTCTAAAGTCATAACTCCAGCCCACCTCCTAAAACCAACTGCTCGTCCTACGCCTGTCAAGCGCTCCCAAGCCAGAGAACCTGGTTATCTATTAGTCGTGTTTCTCACGAGAACCGAGCTACTCAACGTCAGCTATGCTTTCGTTTATTGTCTTCAGGGGCATACTTTCCCTCTTACCCTCGAAGCCCTCCTTGCACTTTTGCGCCACCGGTTGTAACTTCAGGACCATAGCACTTATTAATCCTTCCTCCTTGCCCTTCACAGATACAGCTGCTGGGGGATGGTCACTCCTCATCACTTTCGTTATCGCGGCATTTCCCCTCTTTTTCTCTTCTTTTCTTCTGGGGGGATCTTCAATAAGCCCTTCAAAGTGCGTAGCAGGTGATATCTTCCTCTTGACATGTCCATCACATGACCGCCGAACCCATTATGCCCTACTGCTCCCAATGTCATGGCCTAAGGATAAGCCCTACGCAAACTTGACACTGATGCACTTTGACCCCATTCATGAAACCCGCGCTATTTACCGACTAAGCACTGGATAATGAGATGGTTACGGGACATACTTACTTTATTTCCACTTTGTTGGAATTTAGACCTAATCATTCATTTTTCATCCGTTCATTTTTTTATCGTGCAATTTTTTGCACGTTTGACAAAACAACAAACTATATCTTACTACATTTGCCAAACCATTACACCATTCATTGCTTGCACAAACGCGAACACAAACATGCATGCAAACAAAAACAAAAACAACCCTCAAGCCCCTGCCCAATCAGAAAGAAAGGAATCAAACCTCCACCTCCAGCTCCCAAAGCTGGTGTTCTAAACTAAACTACTCTCTGACTCCTCCCCCCTAAACCGCCCGAATAGCCCCCCGGGATAGCCCCCGAACAAGCTCCAGCACCACAAACAAAGTCAACAGCAGCCCTCACCCACCAACCAGAAACAACCCAACCCCCCAAGAATAAAATAAAGCTACACCACTAGAATCCAAACGAAACGAAGCCAATCCCCCACTATTAACCGTACCACCATCCACTAAAACCTCAAACACCCCACTTGAAACAGACCCCATCACAAGAACTAACCCTAAACCCAGCACATATCCAACCACCCCTAAATCAACTCACGACTCGGGATAAGGATCCGCCGCCAACGAAACCGAATAAACGAACACCACCAACATACCACCTAAATAAACCATAACCAAAACCAAAGACACAAAAGAAACCCCTAAGCTAACTAATCATCCACAACCAGCAACCGACCCAACAACCAAACCAAGAACCCCATAATAAGGAGAAGGATTCGACGCAACCGCCAATCCACCCAGAACGAAACACAGACTTAAAAATAGAACAAATTTTATCATAAATTCCTACCTGGACTTTAACCAGGACCTTCGACCTGAAAAGTCGCCGTCGATAAAATTCAACTACAGGAACACATCCCTCTCCTCCACATCCACACACCCCTTCTTTTTTCTCTCCCCCTCTTTTTATCTTTCACTTTCTCTTTTACACCCCCCCCCCCCCCCCCCCGTACTGGTTTCCAGTACTTTTAGGGTATGTATGTCTTTGCATTACACTATTTACCGCATCAGACATTACACTAATGTAGGATATTCCACATACAGCCCAACCTCACAACCACCCTAACTCAAACATTTATTCCCATGAGATAATGTTCGGACCGTGTCACCACCTGCGACATCCATACTTCAGGTACCCTTGAGCCCAAATGATCCTACCTACAGCAAAGCCGCAAGCGTTCCATGAGATCGACCAATGAACTACCTATACCCAACTCCCTCGAAGTATACGAGGAACGTCCAGGACACCTTTGAACCCTCTAAAGTCATAACTCCAGCCCACCTCCTAAAACCAACTGCTCGTCCTACGCCTGTCAAGCGCTCCCAAGCCAGAGAACCTGGTTATCTATTAGTCGTGTTTCTCACGAGAACCGAGCTACTCAACGTCAGCTATGCTTTCGTTTATTGTCTTCAGGGGCATACTTTCCCTCTTACCCTCGAAGCCCTCCTTGCACTTTTGCGCCACCGGTTGTAACTTCAGGACCATAGCACTTATTAATCCTTCCTCCTTGCCCTTCACAGATACAGCTGCTGGGGGATGGTCACTCCTCATCACTTTCGTTATCGCGGCATTTCCCCTCTTTTTCTCTTCTTTTCTTCTGGGGGGATCTTCAATAAGCCCTTCAAAGTGCGTAGCAGGTGATATCTTCCTCTTGACATGTCCATCACATGACCGCCGAACCCATTATGCCCTACTGCTCCCAATGTCATGGCCTAAGGATAAGCCCTACGCAAACTTGACACTGATGCACTTTGACCCCATTCATGAAACCCGCGCTATTTACCGACTAAGCACTGGATAATGAGATGGTTACGGGACATACTTACTTTATTTCCACTTTGTTGGAATTTAGACCTAATCATTCATTTTTCATCCGTTCATTTTTTTATCGTGCAATTTTTTGCACGTTTGACAAAACAACAAACTATATCTTACTACATTTGCCAAACCATTACACCATTCATTGCTTGCACAAACGCGAACACAAACATGCATGCAAACAAAAACAAAAACAAAAACAAAAACAAAAACAAAAACAAAAACAAAAACAAAAACAAAAACAAAAACAAAAACAAAACAAAAACAAAAACAAAAACAAAAACAAAAACAAAAACAAAAACAAAAACAAAAACAAAAACAAAAACAAAAACAAAAATCAACGTCCCTGTAGCTTAAATCAAAGCATGACACTGAAGATGTCAAGACGGATGCCACACGCACCCAAGGACA